TCGTATTGATTCTTATCAAACAAAGACAGGATTAACGGAGGCTGTTCAAACAGGTACAGGGCAACTAAACGGGATTCCCATCGCAATCGGGATTATGGATTTTCAGTTTATGGGGGGTAGTATGGGATCCGTAGTAGGCGAGAAAATCACCCGTTTGATCGAGTATGCTGCCAATAAAATTTTACCTCTTCTTCTAGTGTGTGCTTCCGGGGGAGCACGCATGCAAGAAGGAAGTTTGAGCTTGATGCAAATGGCTAAAATATCTTCTGCTTTATATGATTATCAATTAAATAAAAAGTTATTCTATGTATCAATTCTTACATCTCCTACTACTGGTGGAGTGACAGCTAGTTTTGGTATGTTGGGGGATATCATTATTGCTGAACCGAATGCCTATATTGCATTTGCGGGTAAACGAGTAATTGAACAAACATTGAATAAGACAGTACCTGAAGGTTCCCAAGCGGCTGAATATTTATTCCAAAAGGGCTTATTCGATCCAATCGTACCACGTAATCCTTTAAAAGGTGTTCTGAGCGAGTTATTTCAGTTCCACGCCTTTTTTCCTTTGAATCAAAATTAACTTCAGTAGAGTTCTTAAGTGAAATTTTTTTTTGTGGCGAACAATTAGTTAGTTAGTTTATCCGAATAAAAATAAAACAAAATCCGAAGAATGGATTTTTCTTTGGTGACATAAGATTTCATTGTACAAATAAGCATGCGGATAATTCTTTTTTTTTTACCGATATGACGGATTAGTAATCAGTAAACCTCTCTCAACAAAACAACATAAAAAAAACATTATTCCTTAGAATTCATTGTGGGGCAGGGCAAATAAAAGAATTTCTTGTTCCCCTCTTACGTATGTATATATTATTCAAATGGAGAAAATAGAAAATCTTGCATCTTTCTATATCTCCTAATAAGGACCATTTTCCTAGGAATCCCTGCTGTTGGATCGGATTCTAACGAATCTTTCGGGAATTTGTAATAAATTCTTTAGTTAAGAACAACAGAAGAAGAAAAATAAGTAATAATAATAACGAAAATGGGTTATCATACATATATTTCATGTAGAAAGATGAATAGGTCCGTTTATTTAGTTCTACATTCCTTGCGCTTAGTATATATACTCATTTAGTATACTTAGTATACTTCTATACAATTCTATAAGTATACTATATATACATTTATATACGAATTAGAATATTCTAATAATTAGAATATGAATTCTAATTATTATAGGATATCTTTATACCAATAACAGGTACAAATATTAAATCGAGGTACCCTTTCTATGACAATTCTCAACAGCTTTCCCTCTATTTTTGTGCCTTTAGTGGGCCTAGTATTTCCGGCAATGGCAATGGCTTCTTTATTTCTTTATCTTGAAAAAAATAAGATTTTTTAAATCCGATCGGATCAAGGTCAACTCTCATCTAGTTTTTTTTTTTCAAAACTTAGCGATGATGGATATCCATTTAGTAGAATAGTGTATAAGACTAAGAGGTGGCTTTCTCCGAGCATAAACGAAAGAGCTCTTATGCATGTGTAAACATGATATATAGGTAAATTAATTCTATCTATTTTCACCTATCTATTTTCAACAATAGGCTGTGATCCGAACTCATGTCTGCAATGAAAGTCAATGTATCTATATGTATGTACCGATCTATAGGGACTCATATGAAGGGGATGCTCTGATTTTATTAGATCTAAGCAATTCGATGACTTACTGCTAAGATCTAATAAAATAGTACTAGTTGATGAGAGTTACTTCGGAAACACAAAAAGGAAACTAAAATTGATTTTCTTTTGGTTATTTCCCCAATTCCAATAAAATGCAACTGGAGCTAGTATGTATGAGTTGGCGATCAGAATATATATGGATAGAGTTTATAGCAGGCTCTCGCAAAACAAGCAATTTCTGCTGGGCCCTTATCCTTTTTTTAGGTTCATTAGGATTCTTAGTGGTTGGAATTTCTAGTTATCTTGATAGGAATTTGCTATCTTTATTTCCGTCTCAGCAAATAAATTTTTTTCCCCAAGGGATCGTGATGTCTTTCTACGGGATCGCGGGTCTCTTTATTAGTTCCTATTTGTGGTGCACAATTACATGGAATGTAGGTAGCGGTTATGATCGATTTGATACAAAAGAGGGAATAGTGTGTATTTTTCGTTGGGGATTTCCTGGAAAAAATCGCCGCATCTTTCTCCGATTCCTTATGAAAGATATTCAGTCCATCAGAATAGAAGTTAAAGAGGGTATTTATGCTCGTCGTGTCCTTTATATAGAAAGCAGAGACTTGGGGGCCATTCCCTTGAATCGTACTGATGAGAATTTGACCCCACGAGAAATTGAGCAAAAGGCTGCGGAATTGGCCTATTTCTTGCGTGTACCAATTGAAGGGTTTTGAAAAATGAACTGAAGAATAAACGCTTTCTCAGCAGGCGGAAACCCCTGGGATATCTGGAAACAATATTGTTTTTTATTATTTCTTGATTCAAATTCAAATTCGAATGAAGAATTCGAAGTGGATTCTTCTTCGATTTCTGTAGTTTTTCTACACTAGGTTCAAGGACTAACCGCCGAATCACAACTAAAAAAAAGAGACTCGATTTATAGGCGCAATACCTTGTAATAGAACTCATGCTTGATAGAAATATTAGATCGCATAGAATCAACGAATGAGGTGGGTTCATTAACAATTCACAGATGAAAAAATGACAAAAAAGAGCGCATCCATTCCCCTTCGATATCTTTTATCTATAGTATTTGTAGTATTTTTGCCCTGGTGGATCCCTCTCTCATTTAATAAAAATCTGGAATCCTGGGTTACTAATTGGTGGAATACTAGTCAACCCGAAACCTTTTTGAACGATATTCAGGAAAAGGCTATTCTAGAAAAATTCATAGAATTAGAGGAATTATTCCTCTTGGACGAAATGATAAAGGAATTTCCGGAAAGACATCTAGAAAAGCTTCGTATAGGGTTCCAGAAAGAAAGAGTCCAATTAATCAAGATGCACGATGAGGATCATATCCATACGATTTTTCACTTCTCGACAAATACAATCTGCTTTGTTATTCTAAGTGGTTATTCGATTCTGTGTAATGAAGAACTTTTTATTCTTAACTCTTGGGTTCAAGAATTCCTATATAATTTAAGCGACACAATAAAAGCCTTTTCGATTCTTTTCGTAACTGATTTATGTATCGGATTCCATTCGCCCCGCGGTTGGGAACTACTGATTGGCTATGCCTACAACGATTTTGGATTTGCTCATAATGATATTATTCTATCTGTTCTTGTTTCCACTTTTCCAGTCATTCTAGATACGTTTTTTAAATATTGGCTTTTTTCTTATTTAAATCGTGTATCTCCGTCACTTGTAGTGATTTATCATTCAATGACTGAGTGAAAAGCGATTCCATGATCCAATTCGAATATTTCTTATTTTGTACATAAGCAAAGCATTCAAAGCCGTCCTTACCGGACTTTTTCTACCCATCCAGAGGATCCCTCTCAGATTCCAGGAATCCTATATTCCAGTAAAATTATTTCAGTAAATAGCAGAATCGCGGATAGGGAACTATATTAGTGACCTACCTAATTTTATTGTAGAAATTTTCGGGATCAACGATTGGACCATGCAAATTAGAAATACCTTTTCTTCGTTAAAGGGAGAGATTACTCGATTCATTTCCGTATCCCTCATGATATATATAATAACTCGGGCATCGATTTCAAATGCATATCCCGTTTTTGCGCAGCAGGGTTTTGAAAATCCACGAGAGGCAACTGGTCGTATTGTATGCGCCAATTGTCATTTAGCTAATAAGCCCGTCGATATTGAGGTTCCACAAGCGGTACTCCCTGATACTGTATTTGAAGCAGTTGTTAGAATTCCGCATGATATGCAACTGAAACAAGTTCTTGCTAATGGCAAAAAGGGGTCTTTGAATGTGGGGGCCGTTCTTATTTTACCAGAGGGGTTTGAATTAGCCCCCTCCGACCGCATTTCGCCCGAGATGAAAGAAAAGATAGGCAAGCTGTCTTTTCAGACCTACCGACCCACTAAAAAAAATATTCTTGTGATAGGGCCAGTTCCTGGTCAGAAATATAGTGAAATCGCTTTTCCTATTCTTTCCCCGAACCCTGCGACCAATAAAGATGCTCACTTCTTAAAATATCCAATATACGTAGGTGGGAACAGGGGGAGGGGTCAGATTTATCCCGACGGGAATAAAAGTAACAATACGGTTTATAATGCCACAGCTTCGGGTATAGTAAGCAAAATCATACGAAAAGAAAAAGGGGGATACGAAATAAACATAACGGATGCATCGAATGGGCGTGAAGTGGTTGATATTATCCCTCCAGGACCAGAACTTCGTGTTTCAGAGGGCCAATCTATCAAACTTGATCAACCATTAACAAGTAATCCTAATGTAGGTGGGTTTGGTCAGGCAGATGCAGAAATAGTACTTCAAGATCCATTACGTGTCCAAGGCCTTTTGTTCTTTTTGGCATCTGTTGTTTTGGCACAAATCTTTTTGGTTCTTAAAAAGAAACAGTTTGAGAAGGTCCAATTGTCCGAAATGGATTTCTAGATCCGCGGATTTATCAACATCAAGTTTGTAAAAAGAACCAAATTCTTCTTGGCAATTATGTTATGTAAGAGCAAAAAACTTACGAAAAGCCTTTTGCTTATTTATATTCTTTTTCTACCGGATGTCGGGAAGTTCTTGTACTCCACTCCTAAATCATAGTATATATATTGTGAAGAAGGCTATTTGCCTTTCCCCCTTCTTTGTTTTTTCAATAGAAATTGGAGGATGTCACTATTATCAGATTTAAATATCATAGAAAGTGTCAATAGTTTTCGATTCGATTAGAATAGAATCAAATTCGACTAGAACTAGATACTAAACATAAGATAAGGAAGCGGAGAATATCGAATATAAAGAAAGTAAGGATAAATGAGGGGAACAGGGG